TTCGTCGCCGTAGTAAATAGGAGAGAAAATAGAATTTCTTTCTTCGTCTTTACAAAAAAAATAGGAGGAAGCTGTGACACGTTCACTAAAAAAAAATCCTTTTGTAGCGAATAATTTATTAAAAAAAATAAATAAGCTTAACACAAAAGCAGAAAAAGAAATAATAATAACCTGGTCCCGAGCATCTACCATTATACCCATAATGGTTGGCCATACAATTGCTATCCATAATGGAAAGGAACATTTACCTATTTATATAACAGATCGTATGGTAGGACACAAATTGGGAGAATTCGCACCTACTTTAAATTTCCGAGGACATGCAAAAAGCGATAATAGATCTCGTCGTTAAAAAACGTTTGTTTATGTATAAATGTATAATATTATTTATTAATTAAATAATAGAAATATAGATAGATAGATATTTATCATTGATTAGTAGGAGGCGAACTTTATGACAACAGAAGTATACGCTTTAGGTCAACATATATCTATGTCTGCTCACAAAGCGCGAAGAGTTATTGATCAAATTCGTGGGCGTTCCTACGAAGAAACACTTATGATATTAGAACTCATGCCTTATCGAGCATGTTATCCCATTTTTAAATTAGTTTATTCTGCAGCAGCAAATGCTAGTTTCAATATGGGTTCAAATGAAGCAAATTTAGTCATTAGTAAAGCCGAAGTAAATCAAGGCACTATAGTGAAGAGATTAAAACCCCGAGCTCGAGGGCGTAGTTTTGCGATACAAAAACCTACCTGCCATATAACTATTGTAATGAAAGATATATCCTTAGGTGGATATATAGATACCGACTCTATTAAATGGTCACAAAAACCTAAATGGAAAAAAAAGGATACAACTATGTCGTATTATGATATGTATGGTAATGGGGGAACATGGGACAAAAAATAAATCCAATTGGTTTCAGACTTGGTACAACCCAAGGTCATCATTCCCTTTGGTTCGCACAACCAAAAAATTATTCTGAGGGTCTGCAAGAAGATCAAAAAATAAGAAATTATATAAAGAATTATGTACAAAAAAATATGAAAACATCTTCCGGCGTCGAGGGAATTGCACGTATAGAGATTCAAAAAAGAATCGATCTGATCCAAATCATAATCTATATGGGATTTCCAAAAATATTAATTGAAAGTCGACCCCGAGGAATCGAAGAATTACAGATGAATTTACAAAAAGAATTTAATTCTGTAAATAGAAAACTTAACATTGCTATCACACGAATTGAAAAGCCTTATGGAAACCCTAATATTCTTGCAGAATTTATAGCCGGCCAATTAAAAAATAGAGTTTCTTTTCGCAAAGCAATGAAAAAGGCTATAGAATTAACTGAACAAGCGGATACAAAAGGAATTCAAGTGCAAATTGCAGGACGTATCGACGGAAAAGAAATTGCGCGTGTTGAATGGATCAGAGAGGGCAGGGTTCCACTACAAACCATTCGAGCTAAAATTGATTATTGTTCCTATACAGTTCGAACAATCTATGGGGTATTAGGCATAAAAATTTGGATATTTATAGACGGGGAATAATAAACCTTTATTTTGCTTTACATTTTATCCAGCGATGAAAAAAAAAGATAAATTTGTTTATTCTTTTTCTTTTCTGTTAAATAAAAAAAGAACAATTATATTATAATTCTATAGGGTTTAATAAAAATTCAATTAATCTTTTGAAAAAATTGCTATGCTTAGTGTGTGACTCGTTGGTTTTTGAGGGTTAGTATAAAAAACCAGCCCCATAGTATAAACAAATAACTATAGAAGTAATAACCAACTCATCATTTCGTATTATCTGGATCCAAAGAACCAGTCAAGATATGATATATTCTTCATATTGTTGTAGCAACTGAAATCTTTTTTTTATTATTAAAAAAATCTGATCTGATTACTGATTATAAGTTGGCAATCGAAATAAAAAAGGGTATAGATAAATGGAAGGATGAGAGAAAGAAAGAAAAAGAATATTGATGATATAAAATTCCAATATGTAAGGTCTATGAGTCATCTCATAAAAAATCTGTGTAATAAAGCATCAATACGGATTCATCATTAAATGGATCTGCTCATCGAACAAAAAATAAAGAGCTTCGAGCCAATAAAGACTAAGAATATTGACTCAAGAACTAATAGCTCCATTGTAGAATTCAGACCTAACCATTAAGTAAGAAGCGATGGGAACGATGGAACCTGTGAATTCAAAAGATTCTAGTGAAAATGAATTCGAATGATTCATTGATCGGGATGGCGGAACCGGCCAGAGACCAATTCATCTATTCGGAAAAGTTATGAACTAATGATAGAACTGAAATAGAATAGAAATTGAAAGAGTAAATATTCGCCCGCGAAAACTTTATTTTCTTGGATTGAGAAATTTGTGTCAATCCAATATCCAATACGATTTGATAAAGAGTAAAACAAAAGAAAGATTCCTTTTAAAATTATAAAAATAAAATAGATAAATATAAGAAAAAAA